GTGGAGGAACTTTAGGACACCCTTGGGGAAATGCACCCGGTGCAGTAGCTAATCGGGTGGCTTTAGAAGCATGTGTACAAGCTCGTAATGAGGGACGCGATCTTGCTCGTGAAGGTAATGATATTATTCGTGAAGCTACCAAATGGAGCCCTGAGCTAGCCGCTGCTTGTGAAGTATGGAAAGCGATCACATTCGAGTTCGAACCAGTGGATAAGCTAGATATATAGACAAAATAAGCGCGTATAATTCAGCAATTCCTGTTTGTTCTCCTAATTGATTGCAATGAAACTTGGCCCAATCTTTTCCTCAAAAAAAGAAAGATTGGGCCGAATCGGATAAAGAATAAACATCTTATACTAATACTATACTATGAACTATGAGGGTCTTTGTGTATTTACATATATCTTTTTTTATATGTACAGACCTTACAATATACAATACAATATACAAGTATATACAAAATCTAAACATAAGAAGATAAGATCGAAGGAAGACTAAACAACTTATCTATTCTATTATTCCTTGTTGGAGCCATAGGCTGAATTATGGATCCTTGGGATTGGATTGGTGGATCATTTTATATTCCTTAGTTTCAGGCCATAGATCAAGCCAAGGGAAGGATTCCTTATACCCCTATCCTGTATATTGTCTTTTTCGTTCCCTATTATCTTTTTCGTTCCCTGTTGTAATATAAACTCATTTTCTTATTTGACTATATGACACGATATTCTACGAGACGATAATTCATTTTTAATTTATGGGAAGAAACAACTATGTATCTTTTTGATGAGAATTGAAAGTTTTACATGAGAAAAACCTGTCTTTATATATCATATATCTTTTTTTGAGGAAAAGATTCTATCATAATCTCTATCATAATATTGAAATGATTCACCGGATTCCTCAAAAAGAGAATCTTTTCTTTTCAAGACTCGCTCGTTTTTCATTAACAATCTTAATGATTGGATCATATACTTCATTTGAATTCTGATGAGAAATAAAAAGAAAAAAAAAATAGTAAAATGATTTTTTCTTCATCGTTTTTTCTTCATCGAATGACTATTCATCTATTAGTATTAGGTTTTTATCAAATAGGGGGCAGAAAGAATCTATGGAAAAATGTTGGTTAAATTCTATGTTGTCTAACAAGAAGTTAGAACATAGATGTGGACTAAGTAAATCAATGGATGATAGTCTTGATGCTCTTGGACATACCAGTGGAAGTGAAGAAACTATTCTAAATGATACGGAGAAAAAGATTTCTAGTTGGGACAGTTATAGTTTTAGTAATATTAATTATCTAAATTATTTATTTGATAACAGGAATATTTGGAGTTTGATCTCTGATCATACTTTTTTAGTTAGAAATAGTAATGGTGATACTTATTCTGTATATTTTGATATTGAAAATCAGATTTTTGATATTGACAATGCTAGTTTGAGTGAACTAGAGATTCTTTTTTCTAGTTATTTGAATAGTGGGTCTAATAGTAATAATTACTACTATTATTATTCCATGTATGATACTCAATCTAATTGGAATAATCACATTAATAGTTGCATTGATAGTTATCTTCGTTTTGAAATCAATAGTGACATTTACAGTGGTATCGACAGTTACATTTTTAGTTTTATTTGTACGGAAAATAGAAGTAGTATTGAAAGTGGAAATTCTAGTATCAAAACTAGTAGCAGTTCTTTCAATAGAATAGAAAGATCTAATGATTTCGATATAAATACAAAATACAAACAGTTATGGGTTCAATGTGAGAATTGTTATGGATTAAATTATAAAAAATTTTTTAGTTCAAAAATGAATATTTGTGAACACTGCGGATATCATTTGAAAATGAGTAGTTCAGATAGAATCGAACTCTTTATAGATCCTGGCACTTGGGAGCCTATGGATGAAGATATGGTTTCTATGGACCCCATTGAATTTCATTCAGAGGAGGAACCTTATATAGATCGCATCTCTTTTTCTCAAATAAAAACGGGTTTAACTGAAGCTGTTCAAACGGGCGTAGGTCAACTAAATAGTATTCCCATAGCAATGGGAGTTATGGATTTTCAGTTTATAGGAGGTAGTATGGGATCCGTAGTAGGTGAGAAAATCACCCGTTTGATCGAGTATGCTACTAATCGATCTCTACCTGTCATTATTGTGTGTGCTTCTGGAGGAGCACGCATGCAAGAAGGGAGTTTGAGCTTGATGCAAATGGCTAAAATATCTTCTGCTTTATATGATTATCAATTAAATAAAAAGTTATTCTATATATCAATCCTTACATCTCCTACAACTGGCGGAGTTACAGCAAGTTTTGGTATGTTGGGAGATATCATTATTGCTGAACCTAATGCCTACATTGCGTTTGCGGGTAAAAGAGTAATTGAACAAACATTGAAAAAGACAGTACCCGATGGTTTACAGGTGGCTGAGTATTTATTCGATAAGGGCTTATTCGACCCAATCGTACCACGTAATCCTTTAAAAGGTGTTCTGAATGAGTTATTTCAGCTACATGGTTTCCTTCCCTTGAATCAAGATGAAAAAAAAGATTGAAATTCTTCATTTTCAAATGGAAGTATAGCACTAGCTTCAGTTATTTTTATTTGTAGCGCATACGCATTTAGTTCATTATAATGAAAAAAATAAAACTAAGAAGATGGTATTTTCTTTGGAGACATCCGTTATAAATGTAGTAAAAGTTAGAAGTTTTGGATAATGACTTTTTGACCCGGATCCCTTTTTTATTCTACCTCTCTTCCTGATTAGGAATAAGCATCCCTCTATTGACAAGATAAAAAAGAATTTCTTTCTCCTTCCGAGAAATCCGGGAAATAAAAATAAATTTCTCCGTCCTTTTGACATATTCATATATAGAACAACAAAAAATAGATAAAAAAAGATATCGAAAAAATGAAAAGAAAATATTAAAAATATTAAATAAAAAGAAATAAGAAATCTCAAATCAAAGAAATAAAATAGAAATATTCAAATAACAAATAATAAGAATATAGAAGTTCTTTCTATTTAGCGAAAATCCCCGTTTTTCACTAGGAATCCCTGTTTGTTGGATAAGATTGGTTAAAGTCGGGAACTCATAAGAAACTCTTTTCTATCTTCCCTTTCAAAGAAAAAAAGGTGTTTTGATGAAAGGAAAGATAGAAAGACGATGAAGATAAAGATGGGAGAAGAAGAATTCAATTTCTTAAAGCGGATTCTCATAAATATTCGTGTAGAAAGAGGAATAGGTACACTTCATTGAGTTCTACATTCGTTATTGGTTATGAAATATTTCATATTAATATTATCTTAATATTCTATCTAATAGATAGACTTATCATAAGATATCTTTATAATTATAATAGGTACAAATATGAAATTGAGGTACCCATTCTATGATAGATTTTAGCCTTCCCTCTATTTTTGTTCCTGTAGTGGCCCTAGTCTTTCCGGCAATCGCAATGGCTTCTTTATCTCTTTATGTCCAAAGAAATAAGATTGTCTAAATATGATGGGACCAAATCTCATCAATTTATTTCAAAACTGGATCATCATACAGATACTTTTTTAATGTAATATGGTAGGATATATGATATGTGGCTTTTCCGAAAACAAATGGAAGAGTTGTTTTGTTATGTATGCCGATGCATAATATACGCATTAATGCATGTATATGCGGTTATAGCTTAATCAATTAAATGATTAAATTCAAAATGATCAGCAAATCTTTTTTGAAAAATATTTGAAATAGAAACTAAATTTATCTAACCAATTATTCCTAAGAGTTCCTGTCGGAATGCTGCTAGTTGATGAAAGTTACTTCGGGATCAAGCAATAAAAGTCGAGTCAAATCCTTTTGGATTATTCTCTCAATTCCAATCGAATGCAACTGGATCTAGTATAGTATGAACTGGCGATCAGAACATATATGGATAGAACTTATAACAGGGTCTCGAAAAACAAGTAATTTTTGCTGGGCCTTTATCCTTTTTTTAGGTTCACTAGGATTCTTAGTGGTTGGAACTTCCAGTTATCTTGGTAAAAATCTGATATCCGTATTTCCTTATCAGCAAATTCTTTTTTTCCCACAAGGGATCGTGATGTCTTTTTATGGGATCGCAGGTCTATTCATTAGTTCTTATTTGTGGTGCACAATTTCATGGAATGTAGGTAGTGGTTATGACCAATTCAATAGAAAAAAAGGGATAATGTCCCTTTTTCGTTGGGGATTTCCTGGAAGAAATCGTCGCGTCTTCCTTCGTTTCTTTCTGAAAGATATCCAATCAATCAGAATGGAGGTGAGAGAGGGTCTTTTTCCTCGTCGTGTTCTTTATATGGAAGTCAGGGGCCAAGGAGCTATTCCCTTGACCCGTACTGATGAGAATTTGACTCCACGAGAAATTGAACAAAAAGCTGCCGAATTGGCCTATTTCTTGCGCGTACCCATTGAAGTATTTTGAAATGAACTAAAGAATAAATCTCAGCATGAGAGAAGGAACTTAATACATCTCAAAAGCAGGAGGACGTATATGGAACAATATTAATAAAATCTAATATAACTAATCAAAAATATAACTAATCAAATAGAATATATTAAAAAAAATATATTAAGGAGAATAAAAACTATTTTGTATACGCATACACATGGTGTACAGTTTCACTCTTTATACTAGTAAAAGGTCTAATAATTATAGATTCATCAAATATCCTAACATGTCTTTTGTTTTCGTAAAACATAATTCCTCTTTTTAGGCCTTTGAATTGATACCCTATCCCCGCGCTGCGGTTAGACAGTGAAATCTTTCGAATTCAAAATTCAAAATAGAAATAAAAGAATTAAAGGATCCGGTAGGGTTCGTCTTTAAATCCAAATTCTATTCGTTAGTTCAAATGGGTTTTCGATTTTGAGTCTTTATCGAAAGGAATAAATGAAGGGAAAATTGGTTACAATTTGCCTAATTATGATCTCTGGAATATGGAAATAATATTTACTTTTTTTTTCATTTTAAAAGGGCCCTTCTTCTATGTTCTATTCTAGATTATTCTAGATCCAAAGACTCAATTCTTACACAAAAACAAAAATAGGAAAAGATCCATAGGTTCGATACCTTATTCTTGTTTTCTTGTTAGAGTTATAGGCTCTTGTTATATAATTCGTGCTTCATAGAAATCTCAGATAGATCAGATAGAATCGACGAATGAAACAGGTTCATTAACAATTCACATCATGGATACAGAATGAAAAAAAAGAAAGCATTGGCTTCCCTCCCATATCTTGTGTCTATACTCTTTTTGCCCTGGTGGATTTCTCTCTCATTTAATAAATGTCTAGAAACTTGGGTTATTAATTGGTGGAATACCAGGCAATCCGAAATCCTTTTGAATGATATTCAAGAGAAAAATGTTCTAGAAAAATTTATGGAATTAGAAGAACTATTCCTGTTGGACGAGATGATAAAGGAGTACTCGGAGACATATATGCAAAGGATTCGTATAGGAATGCACAAGGAAACAATACAATTGGTCCAAAAACACAATGAATCTCATTTCCATATCATTTTGCATTTCTCTACAAATCTAATCTGTTTTGCTATTCTAAGTGGTTATTTTTTTCTGGGTAATGAAGAACTTTTCATTCTAAATTCTTGGATTCAGGAATTTCTCTATAACTTAAGTGATACAATCAAAGCTTTTTCGATTCTTTTAGTTACTGATTTATGGATCGGATTTCACTCGACCCATGGTTGGGAACTAATGATTGGTTCGATCTACAGCGATTTTGGATTGGCTCAGAATGATCAGATTATATCTGGTCTTGTTTCCACTTTTCCAGTGATTCTAGATACAATTGTGAAATATTGGATCTTCCATTTTTTAAATCGTGTATCTCCTTCGCTTGTAGTAATTTATCATTCAATGAATGAATAATTTATTAGATCTTTTTCTTTATACTTCTACCTTATTTACTTCAAGGTATTCTTACTATAGTACAATTCTTTCAGTACAATCAATACAATGACAAACTTGTGGATAGGGAATTCTACTAGATACCTATCAAATTTATTGTAGAAATTCCGTGGATCAATGATTGGACCATGCAAAATAGAAATACTTTTTCTTGGGTAAAAGAACAGATGACTCGATCTATTTATGTATCGATCATGATATATGTAATAACTCGAGCATCTATTTCAAATGCATATCCCATTTTTGCACAGCAGGGTTATGAAAATCCACGAGAAGCAACTGGGCGAATTGTATGTGCCAATTGCCATTTAGCTAATAAGCCCGTGGATATTGAAGTTCCGCAAGCTGTACTTCCTGATACTGTATTTGAAGCAGTTGTTCGAATTCCTTATGATATGCAATTGAAACAAGTTCTTGCTAATGGTAAAAAAGGAGCTTTGAATGTAGGAGCTGTTCTTATTTTACCCGAGGGATTCGAATTAGCCCCCCTTGATCGTATTTCTCCCGAAATGAAAGAAAAGATGGGCAATCTTTCTTTTCAGTGTTATCGTCCTAATAAAAGAAATATTCTTGTGATAGGTCCTGTTCCCGGTCAGAAATATAGTGAAATCGTCTTTCCTATTCTTTCCCCCGACCCTGCGACGAAAAAAGACGTTCACTTCTTAAAATATCCCATATATGTAGGTGGGAACAGAGGAAGGGGTCAGATTTATCCTGATGGTAGCAAGAGTAACAATACAGTTTATAATGCTACATCTGCTGGTATAGTAAGCAGAATAGCACGTAAAGAAAAGGGGGGATATGAAATATCCATAGTTGATGCATTAGAAGGACGTCAAGTGGTTGATATTATACCTCCAGGACCAGAACTTCTTGTTTCAGAAGGTGAATCCATCAAGCTTGATCAACCATTAACAAGTAATCCAAATATAGGAGGGTTTGGTCAGGGAGACGCGGAAATAGTGCTTCAAGATCCATTACGAGTTCAAGGCCTTCTGTTCTTCTTGGCATCTGTGATTTTGGCACAAATCTTTTTGGTTCTGAAAAAGAAACAGTTTGAAAAGGTTCAATTGTACGAAATGAATTTCTAGATCTATAGATTTCTTAAAAGAAAGTTGGTAAAAGTGCCAAATTCTTGTTGATCGATAGAATGATATATGATTCAAAAAATTCTATAAGTCTTTTCTTTATTTTTTTTTTTTTTACTCTTTTTTATTTTGCGGGATGTCTGAAACTCATTACTTGTATACCATTCCTAATGATAGAAAATAAGTATACAAATAGAAAGGAATATAATACAAGGCAAGGAGGACGGGAAAAATGAAATTAGTATTCTTAGTCTTCCTAATCGTCTATTCGATTCGATACAAGACGACACAAGAAAATCCTTTTCTTGTGTCGTCTTGTATCGAATCAAATCATGTCTCCTGTTTGCCAAAGATTCTTATTCCTTGTTTTATTTTCCGGGTAGAATTGAACAAATAGAACTCCTTCAATTCACTTCAACTTATAACTTAGAAAAATAA